AAAAATCCTCCCTAGAATCATTTGTTCCCCTCATTTTTTTTTTTCGTTATATTCCGCGCTTAGTCGAGTATCTATCCGAATTTGATTCTCGAATAGAAGACTTTTGATACACTCTATCACTTTGAAATATACAAAGTAGCATATGATATATGCTAATATCCAATCGAAATTAGAAAAAGTGAAAAGGTCAAATAGTCTTCTTCACAATCTTATATCTATTATTAAGTAATAATCTAATACAAGTAATTCCAAACTTCTCATAGATGTAGAAGAAAAGTAAAAACAAACAAAAAATCACCTTTTCATAATTTTTTTTATTGATAATACAAAATTGTCAAAGAATTGTTAACAAAAATTTTGTTCTTGTTACAAGCTTGATGTTGATAAATACACGAATCTAGAAATTCATTTCGGACAATTGAACCTTCTCGAACTGTTTCTTTTTAAGAACCAAAAAGATTTGTGCCAAAATAACAGATGCAAAGAAGAACAAAAGACCTTGTACGCGCAGTGGGTCTTGAAGTACTATTTCTGCGTCTCCCTGACCAAATCCACCCACATTAGGATTACTCGTTAATGGTTGATCAAGTTTGATAGATTCACCCTCTGAAACAAGAAGCTCTGGTCCTGGAGGGATAATATCAACGACTTCACGTCCATCCGAGGCATCCGCTAGGTTTATTTCGTATCCGCCTTTTTCCTTTCGTACAATTTTCTTTACTATACCCGTTGCTGTGGCATTATAAACTGTATTATTACTCTTGCTTCCGTCAGGATAAATCTGGCCCCTTCCCCTGTTACCGCCCACATATATCGGATATTTTAAGAAGTGGACATCTTTCTTAGTGGCAGGATCCGGGGAAAGAATGGGAAAGGTAATTTCACTATATTTTTGTCCAGGAACAGGACCTATCACAAGAATATTTTTTTTATTGGGGCGATAGCTCTGAAAATAAAGATTGCCTATCTTTTCTTTCATCTCTGGAGAAATACGATCGGGTGGGGCTAATTCAAATCCCTCAGGTAAAATAAGAACAGCCCCGACATTCAAACCTCCCTTTTTGCCGTTAGCAAGAACTTGTTTTAATTGCATATCATAAGGAATTCGAACAACTGCTTCAAATACAGTATCGGGAAGGACTGCTTGTGGAACCTCAATGTCCACGGGCTTATTAGCTAAATGGCAATTGGCACATACAATACGTCCAGTTGCTTCTCGTGGATTTTCATAACCTTGCTGCGCGAAAATGGGATATGCATTCGAAATGGATGACCGAGTTAGTATATATATCACAAGCGATATGGAAATGGATCGAGTAATCTGTTCTTTTATCCAAGAAAAGGTATTTATAGTTTGCATAGTCCAATCGTTGATTCCGAAAATTTCTACAATAAATTGGGTAGGTTGCTAGTATAGTTCCCTATCCACGATTCTGCTATTTATTTTAACTGAAAACTGAATTTACTGAAATAATAGAATATTACTGGAATATGGGAGGAACTCCTCATTTTAGATGGGTAGAAATAGAAAGAGGAAAGAAAATTTGGAATGCTTTGATTTTGATAAAGTAACAAACATTCTAATTCGAAATTAGAATTGAATTTTTATGCGTATACCCTTTTTATTCTTTTCAGTCATTCATTGAATGATAAATCACTACAAGTGATGGGGATACACGATTTAAATGACGAAAAATCCAATATTTCAAAATTGTATCTAGAATGACTGGAAACGTGGAAACAAGACCAGATATAATTTGATCGTTATCAGCAAATCCAAAATCTTTGTAGATAGAGCCAATCATTAGTTCCCAACCATGAGGCGAATGAAATCCGATACATAAATCAGTTAATAAAAGAATAGAAAAAGATTTTATTGTGTCGCTTAAATTATATAGGAATTCCTGAACCCAAGAGTTAAGAAGAATAAGTTGTTTATTTCCCAGAATAGAATAACCGCTTAGAATAAGGAAACAGATTAAATTTGTCAAGAAGTGCAAAATCATATGAATACAATCCGCATTGTGCATCTTGATCAATTGAATCGTTTCATTGTGGATTCCTATACGAAGCTTTTGTATATGTGTTTTCGGGTATTCCTTTATCATTTCGTCCAACAAGTGTAGCTCCTCTAATTCCATGAATTTTTCTAGAAGGTTTTTTTCTTGAATATCATTCAAAAAAGTTTCTGATTGCTTAGTGTTCCACCAATTAGTAACCCAAGATTCCAAACCTTTTTGAAATGATAGAGAGATCCACCAGGGTAAAAATACTATAGATACAAGATATAGAAAAGGAATAAATGTTTTCTTTTTTTCCATTTTTTTTTTTCATCTATAAATTGTTAATGAATCCGTCGTGTTCGTCGACTTTATGCGATCTAATATTTCTATCAAATATGAATTCTATTCCAATGGATCGAATCCATAAATCTATTCTTTGTTTTTTGTGATTTGATAATTAGCCCTTGAATGGTGAAAAAATACAGAAATAGAAAAAGAGTCCACTTCGAATTCGAATGAAGAAATAATAAAAAAGGGGGGTGTTTCCGAATATTGCAATTGATAAAAATCGAAACAAAGCAATTCCTTCTTGTCGATGAATACGCGGCAGAACCACTTCATTTTTTAAAATACTTCAATTGGTACACGCAAAAAATAAGCCAATTCAGCAGCTTTTTGTTCAATTTCTCGTGGAGTCAAATTTTCATCAGTACGAGTCAAAGGAATAGCTCCCTGGCCTTTGATTTCCAGATAAAGGACACGACGAGTATAAATACCCTCCTTTAGTTCTATTCTAATAGATTGAATATCCTTTATAAGATATCGGAAGAAGATGCGACGATTTTTTCCAGGGAATCCCCAACGAAAAATACATACTATTCCTTCTTTTATATCGAATCGATCATAACCACTACCTACATTCCACAAAATTGTACACCACAAGTATGAGCTAATAAAGAGGCCCGCGATCCCATAGAAAGACATCACGATTCCTTGTGGAAAAAAAAGAATTTGCTGGGGAGGAAATAAAGATATCAAATTCCTACCAAGATAGCTGGAAATTCCAACCAATAAGAATCCTAATGAACCAAAAAAAAGAATAAAGGCCCAGCAGAAATTACTGATTTTTCGAGATCCCCCTATAAGTTCTATCCATATACGTTCTGATCGCCAATTCATACTAGATCTGGTTACATTTAATTTGAATTGAAAGAATACCTCAAATGAATTGTACTTTCCTTACTCTGTCTTGTTTCCGATGGAACTCTCATCAACTAGTCCTATTCTGATGTCGTATTTGTTTCACTTTTATTTAATATTTAAATTAAATATCTAATTATTTATTTCTATTTTTAGTTAGATCAAAATAATAATATCTACCCCTATGTCATCATTTTTCCACATACATAAGGGCTCTTGCATTTATATTCGTAAGAAATCACGTGGTACACCATTCTGCTAAATAGATATCTGTGTTATGATTCACTTGAAAAATGAGATTTGAATCAGAAGATCTAAACAATCTTATTTTTTTGAACATGAAGAAATAAAGAAGCCATTGCAATTGCCGGAAATACTAGGCCTACTAAAGGCACTAAAATAGAGGGAAAGCTCATAGTTATTACCTCGATTTACTAGAAATTTTAATTGTATCCGTTTGTTCTATTTTTTTTTTTGTTATTATGTTATTATATTAATTAATTAATTAGAATTCTAATTCTATATCTATAGAATAAGTATAGTATAGAAAGTATATAATATAATAAGTACAAAGAATGTAGAACTATTGCTTTCTGTTTCTAAATAGAATATATGATAATCGACTTTATTTTATTATTATTCTATTATTTTTTCTTTTGCTTCTACTAATTACCAAATTCTCGAAAATTAGAGGATTTCTTAGAAATGAAATTCAATTTCCAATTGATTCGTTAGAGTCTGATACAAGAGGTATTCTTAATAAAGATTCACAGAAAATATCGAAAGAACCAAAAAAAGCTATTTCAAAATTCTTTTTTTATTCCAAAAATAGGATATCGCCAACCAAAAACCACCATTCTTCCGGTTTTGACTTTGCTTTGATTCCGATTCCAATAAAAAAAAAAAACAAATATTTTTTGACACAAATACAAATAAAATAATTGACTTTAATCCTCAATTTTCTTTTGATTCAAAGGAAAAAAGGTATGCAGCTGAAATAATTCACTTAGAACGCCTTTTAAAAGGTTACGCGGTACGATTGGATCAAATAAACCTTTATGAAATAAAGCTTCGGCTTCTTGTGAACCTTCAGGTACTGGCTTATTCAATGTTTGTTCAATTACTCTTTTACCCGCAAATGCAATGTAGGCATTAGGTTCGGCAATAATGATATCCCCCAACATACCAAAACTGGCTGTCACCCCGCCGGTAGTGGGAGATGTAAGGATTGATACATATAATAACTTTTTATTTGATTGATAATCATATAAAACAGACGAGACTTTAGCCATTTGCATTAAGCTCAAACTTCCTTCTTGCATACGTGCCCCTCCGGAAGCACATACTATAATAAGGGGTAGGGGTTTATTGGCAGCATATTCAACCAACCGGGTGATTTTTTCACCTACTACAGATCCCATACTACCTGCCAGAAACTCAAAATCCATAACTCCAATTGCTACAGGAATACCGTTTAGTTGACCTATACCCGTTTGAACAGCTTCAGTTAAACCTGTCTTTTTTTGATAAGAATCAATACGCTCTTTATAAACTTCCCCCTCCGACTGAAATTCAATAGGATCCGTAGCGACCATATCTTCATCCATAGGATTCCAAGTACCCGGATCAATCAGAAGTTCGATTCTATCTGAACTACTCATTTTCAAATAATATCCACATTGTTCACAAATACCCATTTTTGACTTAAGCAATTTCTTATAATTTAATGCATAACAATCTTCGCATTGAACCCACAAATGCTTATATTTTTGAGTTCCATTAAGATTATTAAAACTT